TTAGAAGGTCCCGTTGAGTTCTTAATAATTATAATATTTTTTTATAAGTTCATTGACGAAGTTCTATTTACTCAACAAATTTTCCCCTCCTCTTTTGTTTGTCCACCACTTTTATAGTATACGTAATTATTAATTATTGTAATAGAATTTATAATATAATAATTAATAAAATACGCAATAACTCCAAAAAACGTTCTGATACATCTGTAAAAAACAGAAACTAACACTAGGAATGTTTGACGAACAGTATAAAGAATCATTATTATTTCGACACAAGAAAAGGATTTTTCACACCCCTTTTCTTGTGTCGAAGACTAGGAAGACGAATAAACCCTCCCAGAAATACTTGCTCCCTTCATTTATATTTATCCGTTCTATTTCCCGTTTACTTTTGGATAGGATCTAGCCAAAGTGAAATGTATTAGAATGAAATGCATTTTTTACATTTCAATCTGATAATAGCAACATAGCCCCAATTTTGAAAAAAAAAAAGAAGGGGTCAAGTCAAATAGTCTTTCTATATACTATGTCTAGGAATGTCGTACAAGGAATTCCCGGCATCTCATAGAAAAAGAGTCTAAAAGAACAAAATTCTTTTTCTAATTTCATTTTTTATATAGATAGTTGCTAATGCTTTTTACAAACTTGATGTCGATAAATACGCCAGTCTAGAAATTCATTTCGGACAATTGAACCTTTTCGAACTGTTTCTTTTTAAGAACCAAAAAGATTTGTGCCAAAATCACAGATGCGAAGAAGAACAAAAGACCTTGTACACGTAATGGATCTTGAAGTACTATTTCTGCATCTCCCTGACCAAATCCGCCCACATTAGGATTACTTGTCAACGGTTGATCCAATTTGATAGATTCACCTTCTGAAACAAGAAGTTCTGGCCCCGGAGGGATAATATCAACCACTTGACGTCCATCGGATGCATCCGCTATGGTTATTTCGTATCCCCCCTTTTCTTTTCGTAGGATTTTGCTTACTATACCTGATGCTGTAGCATTATAAACTGTATTGTTACTCTTGCTCCCATCAGGATAAATTTGGCCCCTTCCTCTGTTTCCGCCTACGTATATAGGATATTTTAAGAAGTGAATGTCTTTCTTAGTAGCGGGGTCGGGGGAAAGAATAGGAAAGGTGATTTCACTATATTTCTGACCAGGAACAGGGCCTATGACAAGAATATTTTTTTGGTTGGGGCGATAACTCTGAAAAGACAGATTGCCCATCTTTTCTTTTATCTCGGGGGAAATACGATCGGGAGGGGCTAATTCAAAACCCTCTGGTAAAATAAGAACAGCCCCTACATTCAAACCCCCCTTTTTACCATTAGCAAGAACTTGTTTCAGTTGCATATCATAGGGAATTCGAACAACTGCTTCAAATACAGTATCGGGAAGTACCGCTTGCGGAACCTCAATATCCACTGGTTTATTAGCTAAATGGCAATTGGCGCATACAATACGTCCAGTGGCTTCTCGTGGATTTTCATAACCCTGCTGTGCAAAAATGGGATATGCATTTGAAATGGATGTACGAGTTATGATATATATCATGAGCGATATGGAAATAGATCGAGTAATCTGTTCCTTTATCCAAGAAAAAGTATTTCTAGTTTGCATGGTCCAACCATTGATCCCGAAAATTTCTACAATAAATTGGGGTAGGTCACTAATGGAGTTTCCTATCCACGATTCTGTTATTTACTGGAATAATAATAATTTGACTGGATTAATTATAGGAATATAGGATGAATCTCCGGGATGGGTAGAAATATAAAGTTTTTTTCAATGCTTTGCTTATGTACAACTGCAAAGTAATAAGAAACATTATAATTAGATTAGGTAGATAATTTTTCAGTCATTCATTGAATGATAAATCACTACAAGTGACGGAGATACGCGATTTAAATAACGGAAAATCCAATATTTTAAAATTGTATCTAGAATGACTGGAAAAGTGGAAACAAGGCCAGATATAATTTGATCATTATGAACAAATCCAAAATCCTTGTAGACAAAGCCAATCAGCAGTTCCCAACCATGGGGCGAATGAAATCCGATACATAAATCAGTTAATAAAAGAAGAGAAAAAGCTTTTATTGTGTCACTTAAGTTATATAGGAATTCCTGAGCCCAAGAGTTAAGAATAACAAGTTCTTTATTACCCAAAATAGAATAACCACTTAGAATAATGAAACAGATTATATTTGTCGAGAAGTGCAAAATCGTATGAATACGACCCTCATTGTGTATCTTGATTAATTGGATTGTTTCTTTGTGAATTCCTATACGAAGGTTTTGTAGATGTGTCTCCGAGTATTCCTTGATCATTTCCTCTAAGAGGAGGAGTTCCTTTAATTCTTTGAATTTTTCTAGAATACTATTTTCTTCAATATCATTCAAAAAAGTTTCGGATTGCCTAGTATTCCACCAATTTGTAATCCATGATTCCAGACTTTTTTGAAATGAGAGCGAAATCCACCAAGGCAAAAATACTATAGATGCAAGATAGAAAAGAGGAGTTAATGCTTTCTTTTTTGCCATTTTTTCATCTGTGAATTGTTAATGAATCTTATTCGTCGACTTTATGTAATCTAATATTTCTCTCACGCATCAGTTCTATTACAAGTTATCGAATCTATGAATCTATTCACTCTTTTTTATTATTATTTTTTTTTTTTAATTGTTCCATATATGTCTGCTTTGACTCGAATGGATGTTCTGAAGAAATTTCAATTAAGTTATGTTATAGAAAAAGAGGATTCTTGCGTTTTTGCCCTCCTGCTGAGAAAGCATGCATTTGTCGGCTCATTTCTTAAAATACTTCAATTGGTACACGCAAGAAATAGGCCAATTCAGCAGCTTTTTGTTCCATTTCCCGTGGAGTAAAATTCTCATCAGTACGAGTCAATGGAATGGCTCCCTGGCCTTTGATATCCATATAAAGGACACGACGCGCATAAATACCCTCTTTAACTTCTACTCTGACGGACTGAATATCTTTTATAAGAAATCGGAGGAAGACCCGACGATTTTTTCCAGGAAATCCCCAACGAAAAATACACACTATTCCGTCTTTTCTATCAAATCGATCATAACCACTACCTACATTCCACGAAATTGTGCACCACAAATAAGAGCTAATAAAAAGACCCGCGATCCCATAGAAAGACATCACAATTCCTTGTGGAAAAAAAACGATTTCCTGAGACGGAAATAAAGATATCAAATTTCTACCAAGATAACTCGAGGTTCCAACCAACAAGAATCCTAATGAACCTAAAAAAAGGATAACAGCCCAGCAGAAATTACTTGTTTTTCGAGCCCCTGTTATAGGTTCTATCCATATATGTTCTGATCGACAACTCATACTTGATCCAGTTGCTTTTTTTTGGAATTGAGAGAATACCCCAAATGAATTTTACTTTAGTCCTTTTGTTTCCGAAGTAACTCGCATCAACTAGCACTAGTTTGATGTGAACCTTTAGGAGTAATTCATTAAATTGGTTAGATCTAAACTAATAACATACCCTTCGTATGATCTCACTAAAGATAGCCACATGCATATAGATAGACCAACTTTACAATTCAGCCGTCCGCCAATTCGGGTCTATTTGAAAATAGCTAGAATATAGCATTTTGGGAGATTTTCGTCGGAAGACGCTTATACCATATTTTGCTAAAAGGATATCTGTGTTATGATACAAGCGTCAGTTTAAAAATGAGATTTTGTGCCCTCGGCTCTAAACAATCTTGTTTTTTTGAACATGAAGAAATAAAGAAGCCATTGCGATTGCCGGAAATACTAGGCCTACTAAAGGGACCAAAACAGAGGGAAAGTTAAGAGTTGTCATAGAATGGGTACCTCGCTTTACTATTTGTACCTGTTATTATTATTTAGATTTTATATTTATAGAATATAAAGATATTATATATAAAGATATCTTATATCTTATTATAAGTATAATTTGATAATTCTAAATTGGAATTATTATTACTTAATATCTCTCTAATCTATTCTAATTCTAAATGAGTATATAATGTAGTTTTTCATCCCTCTACATGAAAGATTTGAAAGGATATGGATGAGATATTATTTGATTCATTTTTTTCTCTTGTCTTCAAATTGAATTTACTAAGCAAAAAGTTTCTTAAAAATGAATTAGATTCTATTTATTTAGTTTTATATATTAAAGGGTTTGTTAGAATCCCATCCAGCAGGGATTCTTAGTCAAAATAGGATTATCGTAAGGTATAGAAAGATAAAATTCTATTATTCCGATAAACTAATTACTTGTTTGCTCAAAATAATTCAACTGCATGTTCTAATTTTGATTCAAAGGAAAGAAAGTGTGGAGTTGAAATAACTCACTCAGAACGCTTTTTAAAGGATTACGTGGTACGATTAGATCGAATAAGCCCTTCTGGAATAAATACTCAGCCGCTTGTGAACCTTCGGGTACTGTTTTATTTAATGTTTGTTCAATTACTCTTTTACCCGCAAAGGCAATGTAGGCATGGGGTTCGGCAATAATGATATCCCCCAACATACCAAAACTAGCTGTCACCCCGCCGGTAGTAGGAGATGTAAGGATTGGTACATAGAATAACTTTTTATTTGATTGATAATCATATAAAGCAGCAGATATTTTAGCCATTTGCATCAAGCTCAAACTTCCTTCTTGCATGCGTGCCCCTCCGGAAGCACACACTATAATAAGAGGTAGAAATTCTTTAGTGGCGTATTCAATCAAACGGGTAATTTTCTCCCCAACTACGGATCCCATACTACCCCCCATAAACTGAAAATCCATAACCCCAATTGCTACGTTAATACCGTTTAATTGCCCTATACCTGTTTGAATAGCCTCGGTTAATCCTGTCTTTCTTTGATAAGAATCGATACGATTTTTATAAGGCTCCTCCTCCGAATGAAATTGAATGGGATCCAGAGAGACCATGTCTTCATCCATAGGCTCCCAAGTACCC